GTAGATGTCGCAGATGATGAATCAATTTCTTTTTATACACCTGCCACTTTATCTTTGTTAGTGCTGTCTATAATGATAGAGGCATCAAAAACTTTCAATTAAACTTATTCTTTGTATTGGTATTTTTGCTTATCTCTTATTTTGCAAAAATGGAAACTTAGGTAAGTGCTTTTTGATAAAGATATGTATAAAAAAGAATATATTTCATTTAGCTTCTTCATGCCTACTATAACTAGTTATTTCGGTTTTCTACTAGCGGCTTTAACTATAGCCTCAGTTCTTTTTATTGGTCTGAGCAAGATACGACTTATTTAAAATTCATATTTGAAATGCACAATTCATAAAAAGAAATCTTTCGGTGAGATTCCCTGTATTCTATAATTATGTACTATGTCAATTGACAATTCTTGGTCATTGAGATTCAATGATAATTCGGATTAATATTTAGGTATAGATATTACCTCTTTTTTTTTTCTCCTTTCAAACAAATTAATGATTGAAGTTTTTCTATTTGGAATCGTGTTAGGTCTAATTCCTATTACTTTGGCTGGATTATTCGTAACTGCATATTTACAATACAGGCGTGGCGATCAGTTGGACCTTTGATTAATTAACATCTCTTTTTTTGATTGACCTCCTCTTTTTTTAATACACAGGAGGTCAAATTCAGATTGCTGCTCAAGTTAGTGAAGCTGTTTCAGTCTAATTCGATCTAAGAAAAAGGGAATCACGCTCTGTAGGATTTGAACCTACGACATCGGGTTTTGGAGACCCGCGTTCTACCGAACTGAACTAAGAGCGCTTTCTTATCAGAAAAGAGAAGACTGTAACGAAAGGATTCTTTTTGTAACCCCAATAGATCTAGTATGCATATACTATATAGTATGATAAACATGAAAGAAAAGATTAGAGATGCCCAACTTGAATCGATCTCAATTAATCCCTCTTTACTGCTCAAAGGAGCAGTAATAGGTAGGGATGACAGGATTTGAACCTGTGACATTTTGTACCCAAAACAAACGCGCTACCAAGCTGCGCCACATCCCTTCAATTGGCCTACAATGTCATTGTAGAGAATTCCTGTCTTGTTTTCCACATCGTTATTTCCCCAATTGCTATATACAATTTCTCGGGCCATTTCGTCTTTTTGGTCTCATTTAATTAAAATTTAATTAAAAATGGAATATATATAAAATAAAAGTAATATATAAAAAAAAGAGAAAAGTAATATATAAAAAAAGAGAATATTGATTCTATACTAATTATATAGTAAAAGACTTATATACATATGAAATACGGAACGGAATTCGTCGTAAAAATAAAGGAGTCTTTTTCGGGAATGCTCGGGGACACATTTTTTTCGGTTTTAAGAAAAAGAAAATCTTATTCACCGGACCCTTGTACCTTTCGATTTGAATTAGGAATTCCATGTACAACTATAAGTGGTCCTTAACTTCATATGCATCTGATCATATATGTATTACTATTATGTATTCCAATCAAATATGTATTCCTATAAAAGAAGGAGGTTGTTCAATGCGAGATCTAAAAACATATCTCTCCGCAGCACCGGTACTAAGTACTTTATGGTTCGGGTCTTTAGCAGGTCTATTGATAGAGATTAATCGTTTTTTCCCGGATGCGTTGACATTCCCCTTTTTTTCATTCTAGTTATTGACATGGGAAGGAATAACGAAGATTCGAGCTAGAATTAAATATCTGTGATTAATCCCTCTTTTCTCTTTTTTCCCTTTTTATTTTGTTTAGAATAAGGGAAAAAAGAGAAAGAATAAAAGTGGATTCGCCAACTGCGAGACTCGGATTCAAGTTCGAATTAAATTAATTAATAATAGAGGTAGAATAAAAAATAAAGTGGGTCTAGGGCAAGAGTATTATAGAAGATACTTAAATGAAATCTTGTACTAGTGAAATACTAGATACTTAAATGAAATATTGTACTGTGATTTGAAATATAGTTTTTCAATAGTTGTATATTATTTACTATATTGATTGCAGCGAAATTTTTCAGAATTGAATTTCAAGTTAGTCACTTCTATTTTTTCCTTTCTTCTTCTTCGTTTCGGATCGAAAATAGAAGCGTTGAGTCAATCAAAAATCCAAGGGAGGTTCATGGCTAAGAGTAAAGATGTCCGAATAACGGTTATTTTGGAATGTACCAGTTGTGTTCGAAATGGTGTTAATGTTGATAAGGTATCAACGGGCATTTCCAGATATATGACTCAAAAGAACCAGCACAATACACCCAATCGATTGGAATTGAGAAAATTCTGTCCCTATTGTTACAAACATACGATTCATGGGGAGATAAAGAAATAGATCGAACCAAGCACTTGCGTGTCACCCCTTCAAGGAAAGGGAAAATCACATTATATATATAACATATATAAATATAAATAAATAAACCAAATCCTATTTCTTTATTCTATTCTAAAATTCATTTTATTTTAGATTCGACTGAGATAGGATTTTGGGGATAAGGAATAAACTAAACAAACCATGGATAAATCCAAGCGACCCTTTCTGAAATCCAAGCGACCCTTTCTGAAATCCAAGCGACCCTTTCGGAAATCCAAGCGACCCTTTCGGAAATCCAAGCGACCTTTTCGTAGGCGTTTACCCCCAATCCAACCGGGGGATCAAATTGAGTATAGAAACATGAGTTTAATTAGTCGATTTATTAGTGACCAAGGAAAAATATTAGCTCGACGGGTGAAAAGATTAACCTTGAAACAACAACGATTAATTACTCTTGCTATAAAACAAGCTCGTATTTTATCTTCGTTACCCTTTCTTAATAATAGGAAACTGTTTAAGACGAAAGCGAAACCAATTAACAAAAAATTTAATAAGCGAAAGAAACGCCTTAAGAATAAATTTCATCCGAAAGATAAAAAAATTATCAATAAAGAGAAGTATTTGAAAAATCGATTCAAGAACAAAATGGAATCGCGTTAGTAACAGCGAGAACGGCCTTTCCAGCCGAGATAAAGGCTTTTCCGGCCAATTTAAAAAGATACAGCATAATCAAAAAAAAAAATAAGAAATAGAAACAGCTTAATGATAAACCGTTTAAAATAAAAAATACGGAATGTCGTGAAATGAAAATGGGCGAGTCGACCGCTAGACCTACGAGTCTTAGAGCAAGAAAGAAATAGGTTTACTCTTTCTTTACTTGAATCAAAATTCCAATCCGAACTCAACCGAAGATTGAGGTTTTGCTCTAAAAATCCCAAAATCTAGATTTGATTATCGTGTCTTAAGAAAAAAAAAGAATCGGCAAAGAGTAAATCTTTTTTTTATTGAATGTGTTCATTCATTTTAACTACTTTTTCATATTTTATCATATTCTATCAATTATCCATTTTGACTCTACCTTCCCGGAGTTCATTCTCCGGGGAACTCCATTTAAATTATTCCTGCGGATTCTTTCCAATCGACTTCTTTTACGATCTCGTTGGAAATAATAGAAATGGAATTCCTATTTGATATAGCTATTTGTGCAAGTATTTTACGATTAAGAAGCAACTGTCTCTTGTACAGATCGTGTATTAATCTACTATAACTATAGGATACCCCCCTTTCGCGCATTACTGCGTTTATTCGAGTAATCCACAAACGACGAAAGTTTCTCTTTTGCCTATCCCTATCCCGATGTGCTGAATCCAAAGCTCTTATTTTCTGTTGACTCATTGTTCGAGTAAGTCTTGAATGAGCCCCTTGAAAGCTTGATACAAAGGAACGCACTTTTGTTCTACGTCTCTGAGCTATAGATCCCCGTTTAGTTCTGGTCATTGAATAAATGAAACTTTGGCGAATAACGAATTCATTTCCCCTCTTTCAGTTATTCTTTGTCCCTTTTCTAGTCTATTAATAACAAAACAGGTTTTTCCAATGTATAAACTAAAAATTCCAATGGCTTTGGCTACTCTAACCTTCCCGACCACAATTTTTTCTTTTTTCTAGGCATTTCACTTCGAAATAGGAAGTTGTATTCTATTAGGTCTCAAAAATAGAATCAATAAAAAAGAAATAGATAAAGAAATAGTGGATTCCATCGTTTCTATGGTTACTTCTTAAACGGTGAGGTCTTCTCTATACACCGGAGCCTTTATTTAAATTTCAATTTAATCCATCTTATTGGGAACTTGTATAGTTCCCATTCTTTGGCTCTACCCATGAATTAGCCAGTAATAGTAAATTATTTCGTTTTTGTCAATCGACGTTTCTTTTTATACTTTCTTTTGTACTCCTTAATGGTCAAAGAGTTGGATTTCTTATAACTTATAATGAGAACTAACCAATTTCTGTCTTGGTTTGCCGCACATTTTTCATCATCACAATATTTTTCAGAAATTCCCCTCAATTATTCTATTCCTGACTACTCATAGTCAGTGAAATTTTTTTGAAATACTGGATATTTTGATAGAATCATAGAAAAGGAGTTCTGTCGTCTCAACACCTTAATCATACTCATTACTTAAATACTTAAAGTGGTTCTTTCGGGCATTCATCGAAAGGAGATACCTGCTTCGAATTTGAACAATTGGGATATCTGGAAACAATATTTTTTGATTCTTTCTTTTATTTTATTATTTCTTCATTCGAATTCGAAGTGAATTTTGAGTCTATTTCTGTATTATTTCTGGTCTTTCACAACGAGATCTACCTATACAGTAACGGTATTTTATTATGAAGGTTGGCTGGGTAGCTGACCCTATTAGTCCGTTCTTGCAAGGGGCATAATCTTTCTTTTTTTTAACTAAGATTTCCTCCGCTTAATGGATAACCATTTTCTACCAATGGAGAATTGCTTCTCATCTTAAATTGAGGTGATTGGGTTTGCACCAATGGAAACCATAAATTTCATACACAATAAGGGATATGATAGATTTTCTTATTTTGAGATAGTGAATGGAGTTCACTTTTACATTCTATCCTATTCATCGGGATGGATCATTGATACTGGAAAATTGGGTTTC